TATCAAAAAAAGAAGTTAACTTGGACAACCCTCTTATTCCCCCAGTAAAAAATCTTGCATAAAAAGCATCTATGTAACCACGATTATATGACCAATCATATATACCATTTATTGTTTTGTCCAAAAGAACTCTCTTAGAACCGGTTTTTACAAAGGAGTTAATAAAGTCCCAATTTTGTAAAGATGAATAAACCGGTTTATAGAAAAAAGAGGCTATAAATATTCCAAAAAGGGCTATACTAACTGAAAAAAGAGCATTTTCAAAAGATTCATACCAATCTGTTGCTGTTGAATTAGTCAAATTTTGATGTAAAAGGTTTATAGGCGGAGTTAACCATTTTGTTAATATGTCCAAATACACCCCTTCTTGATTGAAAGGAATTCCTATGAATCCAACGAACAACGTAAATAAAACCAATACAAGTATAGGAAATAACATAGTATTATCTGATTCATAAGGATACGAAAAAACCTTGTTATTTTCAAAATGGGTAATAGTAAGAAAAGGTTGTGTGCTGTTTCTTGCATTTTGATCAATTCGATACGTTTTTTTTGAAAAAAAAGAAGAAATCTCATGATTATTCATTGTTAATAACGCTAATAAACGAAAATTTTTAGTAATTCTTTTTGACCTTTCTTTACCCCATAGAGATATTGAATAGAGAGGGGTAGTTTTTTTACCACTGTAATTTTGAAAATGAACATTTAAATGTCCTTCAAAAGTAAGTAAATAAATTCGAAACATATAAAATGCGGTTAATCCCGCTGTAAACCAAGGTATTATTGCGAAAATTGGTGAATACAACCAAGTATCATTAAGAATTTCATCTTTGGACCAAAAACAAGCAAGAGGCGGAATACCACAAAGAGAAAGTGTACCTACTAAAAAGGCTTTTTTGGTAATTGGAACATACTTTGTTAAACCTCCCATAAAAACCATATTCTGACTTTTATTTGGAGAATATCCAACAAGAGTTTCCATTGAATGAATAACGGATCCGGATCCTAAAAACAACAATGCTTTCGAATAAGCATGAGTAATCAAATGAAATAAAGCACTTCGATAAGACCCCATACCCAGAGCTAACATCATATAACCTAATTGAGACATTGTGGAATAGGCTAAACCTCTCTTAATGTCTTTTTGAGCTAGGGCAAAAGTAGCTCCGAATAATATTGTTATTATTCCTACCAAAGAGATGAAATTCATTATGTGAGGGATGACTATGAAAAGAGGAATAAGCCGAGCTACAAGAAAAATGCCCGCGGCTACCATAGTAGCAGCATGTATAAGAGCCGAAATAGGAGTAGGTCCCTCCATGGCATCCGGCAACCATACATGAAGGGGAAATTGTGCCGATTTAGCAACCGCACCGGCAAATAAAAGACCGGCACACAAAGTAACAAATAAAAAATTGACTTCATTATTATTATTATTATTAGAAATCAAGTTATTGAATATTTTGAATAAATCTCGAAATTCGAAACTCCCTGTTATCCAATAAAAACCTAAAATTCCCAATAATAAACCAAAATCCCCAACACGATTAGTTACAAATGCCTTTTGGCAAGCATTTGCCGCAACAGGCCGTGTGAACCAAAACCCTATTAATAGATACGAACACATTCCGACCAATTCCCAAAAAATATAAATTTGTATCAAATTAGAACTAGTAACTAATCCTAACATAGAAGTACTGAAAAAACTCATATAAGCGAAAAATCTTAAATATCCTTGATCATAAGACATATAATTATCACTATAAACAAGAACCATAATTCCAATAGTAGTGATTAATATTGACATAATAGAAGTAAGTGGGTCGATCAAGTAACCGAATTCTAAAGAAAAATCATTATTGATGGTCCAAGACCATACATATTGATAGATAGAACTGCCATAAATTTGTTGAATAGACAGATTGATCGAAAAAGTAATAACTATACTTAACAATAAAACACTTTGAAAAGCCCACAAACGGCGAAGGCTTTTTGTTGCCGATGGAAAAAGAATAAGTCCCACTCCTATTAACATAGGAACTGGAAGTGGAAGAAAAGGTATTATCCACGCATATTGATATGTCTGTTCCATAAAAAAAGTTTTTTTTCTTAATTAATTATTTCCGATTTACGAGATCCTACCCCCTTTCAATTTCAAAAGGAGTCAATAAAAAAAAATCAAGAGATGTACTAACTTAAATAGAATTTTCGAATTTTATATATTCTTACTTATTCTGAGTCTTTCCAAAATCCTTCAAATATTCAAATAAAGAAAGTTACAGTTGGGCAACTGATATGACCAACTTGCTCATAAAGCGAATATTTAGTTATTAACTAGGATTTTTTTTTTAAATACCAAAAATGAAATTTATTAATTAGTGTTAGATCACTTTAGATGCATAAAGTAAGGATAAAAAATTACATTAAAACATTAAAAAGAGTACTTGATTATGATATGAATCAATATGATTCATAGGATTAACAAAGGTAAAAGGTTGTA